TAAGAATAGAAAAATTGAGAAAAAAAAATAGATGTGAATCAAACAAAGGCGGGGGATAACCTTATTTATGACAAATTTCAAAAAGGGTAGGGAATAACCCTATGATAAAGAACTCAAGTTCAGGTAAAGAAGTAAAAGTTTTAGCTCAACATATATGTATGTCTGTTTTAAAAGCACGAAGAGTAATTGATCAGATTCGCGGGCGTTCCTATGAGGAAACACTTATGATACTGGAACTCATGCCTTATCGAGCATCTTATCCCATTCTCAAATTGGTTTATTCTGCAGCGGCAAATGCTAATCATAATATGGGTTTGAAGGAAGCTGATTCATTCATTAGTAAAGCCGAAGCCAATAGGAGTACTATTGTGAAAAAGTTAAGACCGCGGGCTCGAGGACGTAGTTATCTGATAAAAAGACCGACATGTCATATAACAATTGTATTAAAAGATAAATCTAAATCATTTTTAGATCAATCTAAGATTTAGATTCATATAAAATAAAAAAATATGGATGAAAAAAAAATCGAATAGAAAAATATGGGACAAAAAATAAATCCACTTGGTTTCAGACTTGGTACAACTCAAAGTCATCATTCCTTTTGGTTCGCACAACCAAAAAATTATTCCGGGGACCTACAGGAAGATGCAAAAATACGGAATTGTATCAAGAACTATGTACAAAAAAATAGGAAAATATCCTCAGGTTTCGAAGGAATTGCACGTATAACAATTCAAAAAAAAATCGATTTGATCCAAGTCAGAATCTATATTGGATTCCCAAATTTATTAATAGAGGGGCAAACACGAGGAATCGAAGAATTACAGATGAATGTACAAAAGGAGTTTAATTCTGTAAACCGTAGACTCAACATTGCTATCACAAGAGTTGAAAAACCTTATGGACAACCTAATATTCTTGCAGAATATATAGCTTTACAATTAAAAAATAGAGTTTCGTTTCGAAAAGCAATGAAAAAAGCTATTGAATTAACTGAACAAACGGATACAAAAGGAATTCAAGTGCAAATAGCAGGCCGTATCGACGGAAAAGAAATTGCACGTGTTGAATGGATCAGAGAGGGTAGAGTTCCCCTACAAACAATTCGCGCTAAAATTGATCATTGTTCCTATACAATTCGAACTATTTATGGAGTATTAGGTATAAAAATTTGGATATTTGTAGACGAGGAATAATCAACCTTGTCTTCCCATTCTGTCCAGTGATAAAACAAAAAATGACAAACTCTTTCACTCTTTTTTCGTTAAAAAAAAAATGAACAATTCTAATTCTATAAGGTTAAATAAAAATTCGATTGATCATTTGGTATAATTGCTATGCTTAGTGTGTGACTCGTTAGTTTTTTCTTTATAGTTTCAAGTTGGGATTAAAAAAAAAAATAAACTGACCCCTGCTATAAACTTTGTAATTATATAAAATAAACTAATAACCAACTTATTGCTTCGTATTGTCGAGATCCCAAGAAACAGTCACTATATGAATGAGTGGATCTATCATATGGTTGTAGCAACTGAAATTCTTTCAACAAAAAATAGATCTGATTATGGGTTGTAAAGCAAAAAATAAAATAAAGGGATGTGGATAAATGGAAGGATGATAGAAAGAAAGAACAAAAATATCAATGATATATGATTCCAATATGTATGGTCTATGAATCACGTCATAAAAGGCAGTGTGATAAAGCATCAATACTGATAATCAATACTGATAAGATAATTATAAATATAAGAATTTTAAAATGAAATAATTTAAAATAGAATAAAATAATAAAGAGCCTTCAGGTTAATAAAAACTGAGGAAATTGACTTGGGAACGAATTTTGTTGGAAGCTCCATTGCAAAGTTCGGACCTAACCATTAATGGAGAAGCTATGGGAACGACAGAACCTGTGACTGCATAGGCTTCTATTGAAAACAAATCCTAATAATTCATTGGGTGGGATGGCGGAACGGACCAAGAAAAAATTGATTTATTCTGAGAGGTTATGAATTGAACCTTCGAATGAAACAGGAAAGAGTAAATATTCGCCCGCGAAACCTCTATTTATTGGATTACAATCCTTTGTCGTAATTCGATAGAGGTAAAAAAAAAATAAGGAAAGGATTCGTTATGTTATAAAAATAAAAAAGAGAAACATTACATTATCTATAAAGATACATAAACGTACACACACGTCTAGCTGTATTGTATATCTTGTATCTACATCTTCCTTCTTATGTAAGAAATTAAATATCAATAAAAGCCATTACTTGGTGTATTATCTATTAATGTGTACCTATTAATGTGTATCTATAATATTATTGAATTAGAATCCTTTCATTCGCGAGGAGCTGGATGAGAAGAAACTCTCATGTCCGGTTCTGCAGTAGAGATGGAATTAAGAAACAACCATCGACTATAACCCCAAAAGAACCAGATTTCGTAAACAGCATAGAGGAAGAATGAAAGGAATATCTTGTCGAGGCAATCATATTTGTTTCGGCAGATACGCTCTTCAGGCACTTGAACCTGCTTGGATTACAGCTAGACAAATAGAAGCAGGGCGAAGAGCAATGACACGATATGTGCGTCGTGGTGGAAAAATATGGGTACGTATATTTCCCGACAAACCTGTTACAGTAAGACCCGCGGAAACACGTATGGGTTCGGGGAAGGGATCCCCTGAATATTGGGTATCCGTTGTTAAACGGGGTCGAATACTTTATGAAATGGGTGGAGTATCAGAAACTGTAGCTAGAGCAGCTATCGCAATAGCTGCGCGCAAAATGCCTATACGAACTCAATTTATTATTTCAGGATAGAGATGTAGAACTAAACAAAAAGGGGTATTGGGGATGAAAAAACAACCGCAGGTTTATTTATTTCTGGACGGACAATATTTCTTTTTTTTTTTCTTTCATACTTTTGCATTGAAATAACAGATTGAAATAAAAATGATATGATTCAACCTCAGACCCTTTTGAATGTAGCGGATAACAGCGGAGCTCGAAAATTGATGTGTATTCGAATCATAGGAGCTGGTAATCACCGATATGCTCATATTGGTGATGTTATTGTTGCTGTAATCAAAGAAGCAGTTCCCAATATGCCTCTAGAAAGATCAGAAGTAATTAGAGCTGTAATTGTACGTACATGTAAAGAACTCAAACGTGAAAACGGTATGATAATACGATATGACGACAATGCTGCAGTTGTCATTGATCAAGAAGGAAATCCAAAAGGAACTCGAGTTTTTGGTGCGATCGCTCGAGAATTGAGACAGTTAAATTTTACTAAAATAGTTTCATTAGCTCCCGAAGTATTATAAATAGTAGTAGATGAGACTATGATATAGTAGGGTATCTGAAATAGATCAAATTAGTAGATTGTGTCTCACGTATATACTTTATATAAAAAAAAAAAAAGGAAACATGTTGATTATATCAAAATTTGGGGGAACCTATAATTCTAGTTCGTCATGGGTAGGGACACTATTGCCGATCTAATAACTTCTATAAGAAATGCTGACACGGATAAAAAAGGAAGGGTTCGAATAGCATCTACAAATATCACCGAAAACATTGTTAAAATACTTCTACGAGAAGGTTTTATTGAAAACGTTCGGAAACATCAGGAGAGTAACAAATATTTCTTGGTTTCAACTCTGCGACATAGAAAAACCAGAAAAGGAATATATAAAACTAGAATCATTTTAAAGCGTATCAGCCGGCCCGGCTTACGAATTTATTCCAACTATCAACGAATTCCTAAGATTTTAGGTGGAATGGGAATTGTAATTCTTTCTACTTCTCGAGGTATAATAACAGATCGAGAAGCTCGACTAGAAAGAATTGGAGGAGAAATTTTGTGTTATATATGGTAATCTTCCACCTCTGGTATCCGAATTTGATCTCTAACTTCCTATTTGTAAAATAGAGAGGAAAAGTGAGTTATATAACTCTTCCTCCATTAGTTGATACTTCAAGGAGGTTACCTGGAATGAAAGAACAAAAATTGATTCATGAGGGTTTAATTACTGAATCACTTCCCAACGGTATGTTCCGGGTCCGTTTAGATAATGAAGATCTAATTCTAGGATATGTTTCAGGGAGGATCCGCCGCAGTTTTATACGGATACTACCGGGAGATAGAGTAAAAATTGAAGTAAGTCGTTATGATTCAACCAGGGGACGTATAATTTATCGACTTCGCAACAAAGATTCGAACGATTAGGTTATTTTTTTAACCATGGGTATACAATTTGAAGTTCAAAAAAAATTCAAGAGACTTATTCTCTTCCAAGAAGTGGATTCAGAATTAAGGTAAGGAATAAAAAATATGAAAATAAGGGCTTCCGTTCGTAAAATTTGTGAAAAATGCCGACTGATTCGCAGGCGTGGACGAATTATAGTGATTTGTTCCAATCCGAAACATAAACAGAGACAAGGGTAATTCTTCTAAAAAAGAACTTTACTTTCCAAAATTCAAAAATAAAATATGTAAAAATAAGGTAAAGGATCCGTTTTAACATGAAATGGGTATCCCCGTATCTTTTCTTTTTGTATATTTCTGACTCATAAATATGAGATGATAAAATATGACAAAAGCTATACCAAGAATTGGTTCACGTAGGAATGGGCGTATTGGTTCACGTAAGAATGGACGTAGAATACCAAAAGGCGTTATTCATGTTCAAGCGAGTTTCAACAATACCATTATAACTGTTACAGATGTACGAGGTCGGGTAGTTTCTTGGGCCTCCGCCGGTACTTCTGGATTCAAAGGCACAAGAAGAGGAACACCTTATGCTGCTCAAGCCACAGCGGTAAATGCTATTCGTACAGTGGTTGATCAGGGTATGCAACGAGCAGAAGTTATGATAAAGGGTCCTGGTCTCGGAAGAGATGCAGCATTACGAGCCATTCGTAGAAGTGGTATATTATTAAGCTTCGTACGTGATGTAACACCTATGCCACATAATGGATGTCGACCTCCTAAAA